TGCTATAAATAGTCCGAAAAGAACTATACTTACTGAAAAAAAAGCATTTGACAAAAATTCATACCAATACTCAGAAGAATTAAAATTTGGATGAAAAAGAGTTATTGATGGAGTTAACCATTTCGATAATAGATCTAAATCTATTACTCCTCCGTTAAAAGGAATTCCTATTGATCCAATGAACAAAGTAAATAGTACTAATACTAGTAGAGGAAATAACATAGTATTGCTCGATTCGTGAGGATACATATAAGTGTACCTATTTCTAAAGTAAGTACTAAAATCTCGTATTTTACTTCTTACATTCTTGTCAATTTTAGAGAGGTCTTTTGAAAAAAACCAAAACCTATTCTTATTCATTTTTGAAAAAAGTAAATTCCTATTTACTTCCTTCAGTGTACCCTTTCCCCATAGAGATATTGAATAAAACGAGCTATTTTTTGTACTACTAAAACTACTATAATCTTGAAAATAAATGCGCAAATACCCATCAAAGGTTAGTAAGTACATCCGAAACATATAAAACGCGGTGAATCCTGCTGTGAACCAAGCTATTAGTGCGAAAATCGGTGAGTACAACCAACTATCGTGAAGAATTTCATCTTTAGACCAAAAACAAGCAAGAGGCGGAATACCACAAAGAGAAAGTGTACCTAAAAAAAAAGTAGTTTTTGTAATTGGAACATATTTTGTTAAACCTCCCATAAGAACCATATTATGACTTTTCTCTGGTGAATATCCAACAATAGGTTCCATTGAATGAATAATGGATCCGGATCCCAAAAACAATAAAGCTTTAGAATAGGCATGAGTGATCAAATGGAATAAAGCAGCTCGATAAGAGCCTATACCTAAAGCTAACATAATATAACCCAATTGAGACATTGTAGAATAAGCTAAACTTCTTTTAATGTCTCTTTGGGCAAGAGCCAAAGTAGCTCCTAAAAGCACTGTTATTATACCTACTAAACAAATGATATTCATTATGTAAGGTATAATTATGAAAAGAGGAAGAAGCCGAGCTACAAGAAAAATACCCGCTGCTACCATAGTAGCAGCGTGTATAAGAGCCGAAATAGGAGTGGGACCTTCCATGGCATCAGGTAACCATACGTGAAGGGGGAATTGTGCGGATTTAGCAATTGCACCGACAAATAATAAAAAGGCACATAAAGTAACAAATAAAGAATTGACCCCATTATTATGGATCAAGGTATTCACTATTTGGAATAAATCCCGAAATTCGAAACTACCAGTTATCCAATAAAATCCTAAGGTTCCTAATAATAAACCAAAATCTCCTATACGATTAGTTACAAAAGCTTTTTGACAAGCACTCGCTGCAACGGGTCGTGTGAACCAAAAACCTATCAAGAAATACGAACACATTCCCACGAGTTCCCAAAAAATATAAATTTGTACCAAGTTGGAACTAGTAACTAATCCCAACATGGAAGCATTAAAAAAACTCATATGAGCAAAAAATCTTAAATATCCTTGGTCGTGAGACATATAATTGTCACTATAAATAAAAACCAAGATTCCAACAGTAGTAATTAGCATTGACATAATAGAAGTAAGTGGATCGATCAAGTATCCGAACTCTAATAAAAAATCATTATTGATGGTCCAAGACCATAGACATTGATAGGTCAAACTTCCATTTATTTGCTGAATAGAAAAATTGGCTGAAAACCACATAGCTATACTTAGCAGTAAAACACTTGGGAAAGCCCACATACGACGAATATCTTTTGTTGCTGTCGGAATAAGTAGAAGTCCAAATCCTATTGACATAGTAACTGGGAGCGGAAAAAGGGGTATTATCCATGCATATTTATATGTATATTCCATAAGAAAACAAATTGTTCTTTTTTATTATAATTGTTTCCGATTCACCAATTAAGATCTCTTTAAAAAAAACAAAACAATAATAAAACTAAAAGAAAAAAAAAAGATATGAAAAAGATTGGAATTCTGATTTGTTGTTTTATCAAATATTTTAAATAAGAGTTGCAATGAGTTGGTCAAATAATATGACCAAATAATTAGTCAAGTTTTTTACTTAGTTATTAACTAACTTTCAACTCTAGAAAAAAAGACTTTTCTGAAACGATATGACACCATATTATATTTTGAATAATTGGATTTTACCTTTACATTACATTAGATTTATGTACAATTATATATTTGATAAATATTGTATATCCTTAATATTTCTTTTTTTTTTTCAATTATTTCGAGACCTAACACCTTAGTATAAAACATAATGAAATATATAGATTTAGATATATTTCAGATTATTTGTTATATATCATAATTGTGCTTTTCTATTTTGAAAAGCACAATTATGAAGAAAGAAAAAATCATCTCACGAATTCAATATAATTTTTAATAAATAGAAAGACTATAAAAAAATAAAATACACAATACTTAGTACTTTGAATCCAGTAAACAGAAAGATTCTTATTTTTCATATTACCCGGCTTTAACTAATATGGAAAAGTTAAATAAAATAAAAACATTAGAAAATTTGAATTATTTGTCTTCCAATTCAAAAATAGAAAATTGGAAGTTCTTTGATACATGTTAATTAAGATTTTTCCAAGACTTTTTTTTGTGCGACAAAAAAACTTTTTGACTGTCCGGTGGAAACAGATTTAGCTAAAGAAAAAGCTTTTACTGCCGCTAAAGAGCCTTTTTTTTTCCAAAGATTTCTACGAATATGCTTTTTTGACATAGAAGTACGTTTTTTTGGAACTGCCATTCAAAAATAGGTGACTTATTTTTATCGTTGTATGTGAAAGACATATATTTTTCAAAAGAAAAATCATTCTTTCTTTATTATTCATTATACATACTTATTCCATAAATTTATCTAAATAATATAAGAGCATATTTTTATTTCAGAATATAAAATAAATAAAAATAAATTAAATAGTAAAATAATAAAAAAAAAATATTCTAAAACAATTTTATTTGAATAGACAAATAGATTTTTATTTTATATATTTTTTCTGATATTTGGATAATGTAATATTAAATATTCAGAATATTAATATAATATTATAAATTATAATATAAAAAATTAATTTAAATAATATTAATATAAAAAAGAAAGTGAATGAGGTTCTAAATTAGAGTATAAATAAATGAAACTAAAAAAAAAATTGAATTTTATACCTTGACTGATGACTGAGAACAAAACTCTTGAATTCTGATTATTCTGGATTAACAAAAGCTAGATTTTTAGTATGGAAAAGTTAATTTTTAAAACTAAACTTATGAAGATACTTAATAAATATTATTATTATTTAACATTTCCATTTATATGGAAATGGATCTTTCTTCATTGTTTCCAACTCTATTGAATCTCGACAATTCAACAGGAATTTCCTATTATTATTTCAGGTAAGCCACCATGGTGAAATTGGTAGACACGCTGCTCTTAGGAAGCAGTGCTAGAGCATCTCGGTTCGAGTCCGAGTGGCGGCATATATAATAATAAATAATATAGACACAATAGATATAATAGAATATTTTAATCTCCGATTTCAATTCTTTAATTTATAATTTAATAGGGACCTTTTTTATGTTGATGATATTTGTGACCTTAGAACATATATTAACTCATATTTCCTTTTCAATCATCTCAATTGTGATTATGATTCATTTGATGAACTTATTAGTCTACGAAATTGAAGGATTACGTCATTCGTCAGAAAAAGGGATGATAGCTACTTTTTTATCTATAACGGGGTTTTTAGTTATTCGTTGGATTTCTTCGGGACATTTTCCTTTAAGTAATTTATACGAATCATTAATCTTCCTTTCTTGGAGTTTCTTTATTATTCATAGGATTCCGTATCTTGGGAATCATAAAAATAATTTAAGTGCAATAACTGCACCAAGTGCCCTTTTTACCCAAGGTTTCGCCACGTCAGGTCTTTCAACTGAAATGCATCAACCCGCAATATTAGTACCTGCTCTACAATCTCAATGGTTAATGATGCATGTCAGTATGATGCTATTGAGCTATGCAGCTCTTTTATGTGGATCTTTATTATCAGTTGCTCTTATAGTGATTACATTTCGAAAGAATATCAATTTTTTTTTGAAAAACAAGAATTTTTTCAGTTTAAGGAAGTCGTTTTTCTTTGGTGAGATGGAATATTTCAAAGAAAAAGGGAGTGTCTTTAAAAATACTTCTTTTCTCTCATTTCAAAATTTTTACAAATATCAATTAATTCAGCGTTTAGACTATTGGAGTTATCGTGTCATTAGTTTAGGGTTTACTTTTTTAACCATAGGCATTCTTTCTGGAGCAGTATGGGCTAACGAAGCATGGGGTTCTTATTGGAATTGGGACCCTAAGGAAACTTGGGCATTTATTACTTGGACCATATTTGCAATTTATTTACATACTAGAACAAATTCAAAATTCCAAGACCAAGGCACGAATTCGGCATTTATGGCTTCTATAGGATTTCTCCTAATTTGGATATGCTATTTTGGGATCAATCTATTAGGAATCGGGTTCCATAGTTACGGTTCATTCCAATTAATATCTAATTAAAGAAAATAAACTATATGACGAATACATAAAAACATCGTCCGATACACAATGAGAATTTGTGGGAGTTTTTGAAAACCGTTTGAATGGGGGAATTATTCAAATGGTTCTCAAAAACCCTAGATATATCTCATTACAATTCTAATTCACTCTTCTTTTTTTTCATTCTACAACGAAGAATCGTGAAAATATGAAAGTCAAATAATTATAAGACTTTCTTTCCAATTAATGAAAATTTTATATTTTCAATATATAAAATTAGTATCTATAAAAATAATTAGATAGTATAACTTGTACCTTGTCAACCGATAATGGGAAAACGAAATCAGGATAAATACCAATTCCTATTACAGGTAGAAACATACAGATCGAAACAAATAGTTCTCGTGGTCCAGAATCAAAAAAATTAGAGTTTGGAACATTGAATAGCTTGTATCCATAGAAAATCTGACGTAACATAGATAATAAAAAAATAGGAGTTAATATCATTCCAATTGCCATTACAAAAGTCATTAACATTTTTGGCATTAAAAGATATTTTGGGCTGGTAATTATTCCAAAAAAGACTAATAATTCTGCAACAAAACCACTCATTCCGGGCAATGCAAGAGAAGCCATCGAGAAACTACTAAACATGGTAAATATTTTTGGCATTGGGATAGATATCCCCCCCATCTCTTCGAGATAAACAAAACGTATTCTATCCCAACAGGTTCCTCCTAAGAAAAAAAGTGCAGCACCAATCAATCCATGAGAGAGTATTTGTAAAATGGCTCCATTGAGTCCCATGCTAGTTATAGAACCAATTCCTATAATTATGAAACCCATATGAGAGACGGAAGAATAGGCAATACGTTTTTTTAAATTGCGTTGACCGAGAGAGGTTGAAGCTGCATAAAGGATTTGTATTATTCCTACTATCACTAACCAGGGAGACAATCTAGAATGAGCATGAGCTAATAATTCCATATTGATCCGAATCAATCCATATGCTCCCATCTTTAATAAGATTCCAGCTAAAAGCATACATGTACTGTAATGTGCTTCCCCGTGGGTATCTGGTAACCATGTATGTAGGGGTATCATCGGCAATTTGACAGCATAAGCAATAAGAAAACCAAAATAGAATATTATTTCCAATGCTGCAGGATATGATTGATTAGCTAATTTTTCTAAATCTAATGTTGGTTCATTGGAACCATATAAACCCATACCTAGAACTCCTATTAAGAGAAAAATGGAACCTCCTGCAGTGCACAAAATAAACTTTGTAGCCGAGTACAGGCGTTTTTTTCCTCCCCACATGGATAAGAGTAAGTAAACAGGAATTAATTCTAATTCCCACATGATGAAAAAAAGCAAAAGGTCTCGAGAAGAAAATAATCCTATTTGGCCACTATACATTGCCAACATTAAGAAATAGAAAAATTGCGAATTTCGAGTAACTGGCCAAGCTGCTAAAGTAGCTAAAGTAGTTATAAATCCTGTCAGTAAAATGGGTCCTATGGAAAGTCCATCGATTCCCAGTCTCCAGTGAAAATCAAAAAGATTGATCCATTTAGAATCCTCCTTCAATTGGGTTAATGGATCGTCCAATTGAAAATGATAACAAAAGACATAGGTCATTAGAAGGAGCTCTAGGATACATATACAGAGAGTATACCACCTATACACCTTATTTCCCCTATGAGGGAAAAAGACAATTGAAGAACCTGCAAATATGGGCAAAACAATAAGTATTGTTAACCAAGGAAAATAACTCGTGATAAAGACAAGATAAATTTTTATAAAAAACCCGTGCTCGGGAGAAGAATAAGATATTTTCTTTTCTCGAGTACGGGCCTCTGTCGGTAAAGAGGAATCAAATGATTCAAGTGGAGTTTTTTGTCACATATTAATAAGAAAGACCCATGCTGCGAGTTGTTTCATGCCATAAATAAACACGAACACTCAAAAAATCCGTTGGACAAGCGGATTCACATCTCTTACAACCTACACAATCCTCAGTTCTTGGCGCAGAAGCAATTTGCTTAGCTTTACATCCATCCCAAGGTATCATTTCCAATACATCTGTGGGACAAGCTCGAACACATTGGGTACACCCTATGCATGTATCATAAATTTTGACTGAATGCGACATTGGGTCTATAAATTTCAGTTTTGAACACAAAAGATTTTCAATCTGGTATAATGATATAAATCAGATATTTTATACCAGATGAATCAATGATTTATCAAAATTTGAAGAATAAATATATTTTCAAATCTGTTTATGAGAAAAGGCCAAGATACTTTGATTTCCTTTTAAATAACCATGAAATATGACATATGAATTCAATTTATGTTCATTTTATGAAATTTTTAGATTAATATAAAGATCTTCATTTTTATTTATTTAGATTCTTTATATTTTCACATAGAAAAATTATGACTAATTATTCAGCAAATTCGATTGATTGATACGAATTGATTTTCTGTTACGATAGATCGATGATAAAATAGCCAGCCCAATAGCTGCTTCAGCAGCCGCAATGGCTATAACAAAGATTGAGAAAATTTCTCCTTTTAATTGCCGACTATCAAATATATCGGAAAATGCGACGAGATTCATATTTACCGAATTCAGTAGAAGCTCAAGACACATAAGTGCTCTAACCATGCTTCGACTTGTGATCAGTCCATAGATACCGATAGAAAATAAAGAAACACTCAGAAAAAGTACAAGCTCTAACATCATTGACAAATTCCTCATCAATCTTGATTCATTTCAATATGAACAAAAATTCAACCAATTAAGTTGAATAGAATAGAATAATTACAGGATAAAAGAGCATATTCATAGTAGATAAGAGATTAAATCCTTTTTCATTCTTTGAATTATCAAAATAGAAGTTCTTTTTTCTTATTATATTATTGACGAGCCATAGTAATTGCACCTATCAAGGAAACTAAAAGAATTATAGAAATGAGTTCAAAAGGAAGATAAAAATCTGTGGATAAATGAATCCCAATTTGTTGAACGTTACTTATTAAGTCCTGTTCTATAATCTGATTTGATTTTGTAGTCCGAAAAATTCCATACCATGAAGTATCTGGGATAATAGTCATTAATGAAAAAAAAATACTTATACAAATCTGTGAAGTGATCCTATCTCCAATGGTCCACAAATAGGAATCATTGGAATATTCTGAACCGTTCATGAACATAACAGCAAATATTATTAATACATTTATGGCTCCCACATAAATAAGGAACTGTGCGGCAGCTACAAAATAGGAATTCAATGAAATATAGAATAAGGATATACAAACAAGAACCAATCCCAATGAAAAGGCAGAATCAACGGGATTCATAAGTAATACTATTCCCAGACCTCCTAATATAAGAATTGATCCCAAAAAAACTACAAAAATATCATGTATTGGTCCAGGTAAATCCATTATGAAAGAAAAGAAAAATAAATAAGTCGAAATATTTCATGACCTTACTAAGGGGGCCAGGAAAGGGACTATTTTCTTATATGATACCTTCCTAATTGAATAAAAAAAAATCATATAGATAAAATAAAGTTATTTGGCTAATCCTACTTGATTCCAAACCAAATCTTAGTAATTGGTAATCGTTCTTGAACCAAGGGGTTTTTCTTTTTTCATTTGAGTTGTTGAATCCATAACTGTTTGAATTGTGTAATCTCCAATTATTGACATTGGTAACCGACCCAAAGAAATTTGATTATAATTCAATTCGTGACGATCATAAGTAGAAAGTTCATATTCTTCAGTCATCGATAAACAGTTTGTTGGACAATACTCGACACAGTTACCGCAAAATATACAGACTCCAAAATCAATACTATAATGAAGCAATTGTTTTTTATTAATATCTTTTTCAAATTTCCAATCAACAATAGGAAGGTCTATGGGACATACGCGAACACATACTTCACAAGCAATACATTTATCAAATTCAAAGTGAATTCGACCACGAAAACGCTCTGATGTTATTGATTTTTCATAAGGATATTGAATAGTGACAGGTAAACGATTTGTATGGGATAAGGTAATTATGAAACTTTGTCCAATGTACCTTGCAGCTCGTATTGTTTGTTTGCCATAATTCATGAACCCAGTAACCATAGGGAACATATTATAGATATCCATGAATAAAATTTATTTTTATTTCTCTTAGTTGAGATAAGTTATGAATATAGAATATCATTATTGTTTTCTCTTCATTTCTTATTTTTTTTTTTAGAGTTTTATAGTGAAACAAGTTGAGAAGAAGTTGTCAATAATAGATTACCTAGAGAAATAGGTAAAAGAAATTTCCATCCAAGATTTAATAACTGATCCATTCTCATCCTAGGTAAAGTCCATCTTGTTGTGATAGGAATGAACAGAAACAAATAAGCTTTAGTTAATGTAATAAAGATACCAATTACTATTACAAAGACTCTAAACATTTTATTTATTCCAAAAAGTTCAGTAATAGATATGTATGGAATGGAAAAATTCCACCCACCTAAGTAAAGAATTGTTACAAATAATGAAGAAACTAATAGATTTAGGTAAGAAGCAAGATAAAAGAACCCATATTTTATACCTGAATATTCGGTTTTATAACCTGCTACTAATTCCTCCTCTGCTTCTGGTAAATCAAAGGGTAATCTTTCACATTCTGCTAGAGAAGACATTAGAAAAACTAGAAACCCTATGGGCTGACGCCACAGATTCCATCCCCCAAAACCATATTTGGACTGTGCTTCAATTATATCAACTGTACTTAAACTATTAGATAATTATAGTCGATGATAACATCACTGCTCCAATCGCTATTCCAAAACCGTACATGAAACCTAAGCTTCATACGGCTCCTCTATGGCCACAAATAAATGTAAGGTAAGGACTAATTGCTTTCCTTGGACTCTATAAAATATAAAAGAATGTAAAGATAATTTGGGGGTTGGAGAATCCTCAATTTGACCAATAAAATTCTGTCTGCTAGAATAAGAAAAAGCACTTCCGAATTGATCTCATCCTTTATAATGATATAATCAGAATTTATAAAATTTCTCTTTGTTCAGCAATAACTTAATCCTTCAATTAAATGCTCGTCATAAATAGAAAGAATTGGGCATTAGTTAATGAATTATTATTATGAACTTTTTATTCTATTATTGTATTGCATTCTATTTGTCTTTTTTCTGTTCTTCTTTCTGAAAACTCAAAACTAAAAGCAAAGAAAATAAAGGATTAATTCGTTCTTGATAGTTATTTCTTTAATCAGCGAATAGTAGCATACTCTAGATCGGAATCGTGGGGAAGTACTGCTTGATTATTTCTACCAACTTCAAGCCCTTATTATGATTCATTTTATGCAAAAATTCACTTCTTTTATTACCTTACATTATTTCCATTACTTATCCTTTGCGTACTTTGGTGTTCCTAACTGCCCACTTCTTTTTGATTGATCCCTAGTATAGTAAGAAATACTTTACTGTTGACCTTTTGCATCCGCTTCAAGATATGACGATTAATCAAATAATTTCAATCTTGGGATAAACAACTTATGTTTACTTCAATTTCCTTCTTATACTTTAGGGAATGAGACTTTTTTTTTTTTTTACTGCAAATTGAGTAGCAGTTTTGTTTCACTCATATAACTATCTGGTTTAACTCATCGAACTAAAATGTTGAATAAAAAAAAATAAAGAGATTTGTTCAAGACTTTCAATTTCTTTCTTTTGACTTACTTTATAAAGCTTGAAAATAAAATAAGAAAAAATATTATATTATTTCATTTTCATATTTAATTAGATTTCTATTGTATTTAAATTTAAATTCATTTTTTATCTCTTCTCTAGAAAAGAGATAAAAAAGTTCATGTTCCAACGAATCACACGTAGAGATATTGCTAATACACATAGAGTTAATGGTATTTCATAACTAATTGATTGAGCTGCAGCTCGTAGACCGCCTGAAAAGGAATACTTATTATTTGATCCATATCCTGACATAAGAAGACCAATGGGTACAATGCTTGAAATGGCAATCCATAAAAAAACACCTATACTGAGATCAGCTAAAACAAGGTGATATCCAAAAGGAATTACTAAATAACTTAGTAGAATTGATATAACCGCTATAGAAGGCCCTACCCTAAACAAACGAATATTCCCTCTAGATGGAAGAAGATCCTCCTTCAAAAGTAGTTTGGTTCCATCCGCTAAAGCTTGAAGAATCCCTAATGGGCCGGCATATTCAGGTCCAATACGTTGTTGTATTGCTGCGGATATTTTTCTTTCTAACCACACAATGACTAATACCCCCATTGTGATTCCTAAGACAAGGGTGAAAATGGGTACAAAAATCCATACGAGTCCATAGACTTCTTTTAAGGATTCTAATTTATAAAAAGAATTAATAGTTTGTACTTCTGTCGTATCAATTATCATTTCAACGATCAACTTCTCCCATAATGATATCTATACTACCTAGTATCGTCATGATATCAGCCAATTTCATTCTTTTAACTAGCTGAGGAAGAATTTGCAAATTGATGAAACCGGGTGGACGAATTTTCCATCTCCAGGGAAAAACACTACTATCTCCTATTAAATAAATTCCTAATTCTCCTTTTGGAGATTCTACCCTTACATAAAGTTCTTGTTTTAACAATTCAAAATTGGGTGAAAGTTTTTTAGTAAGAAATCTATATTCAAAATTATTCCATTCGGAATTCTTTGTTGTATGAAAGCGGCGGTTTTCTAAATTTTCATAAGGTCCTCCGGGAATTCCTTCTAAAGCCTGTTGAATTATTTTTATGGATTCTTCCATTTCACCGATTCGTACTAAATAACGAGCTAATGTATCGCCCTCTTTTTGCCATTTGACTTCCCAATCAAATTTATTGTAACACTCATAACGATCAACTTTACGAAGATCCCATTGGATTCCAGAAGCTCGTAACATTGGTCCTGATAAACCCCAATTTATTGTCTCTTCCCCACTAATAATGCCCACTCCTTCAACTCGTTCCAAAAAAATGGGATTTCGTGTAATAAGTTTTTGATACTCAACAACTTCTTTTAAAAAATAATTACAGAAATCAAAACATTTATCTATCCAGCCATAAGGTAAATCCGCAGCTACTCCTCCGATGCGGAAATAATTATGCATCATCCGCATACCTGTGGCGGCTTCGAATAGATCATATATAAATTCCCTCTCTCTGAAAATATAGAAAAAGGGAGTCTGTGCACCGATATCGGCCATAAAAGGGCCAAGCCATAACAAATGGGAGGCTATACGACTTAGCTCCAGCATAATCACTCTGATATAACTGGCTCTTTTAGGCACTTGAACACTTTCCAATCGTTCTGGTGCATTTACTGTTATTGCTTCTGTGAACATAGTAGCTAAATAATCCCAACGTGTTACATAAGGCAAATATTGTATAATTGTTCGGTTCTCCGATATTTTTTCCATCCCTCTGTGTAAATAGCCTAATATAGGCTCACAGTCAATAACATCTTCACCATCCAGAGTAACAATCAGCCGAAGAACACCATGCATTGATGGGTGGTGAGGGCCCATATTGACTATTATGAAATTTTTTCTTGTAGCCGGTACAGTCATATTTTTTTTTCCTTAATTCTTTATTTCATGAATTTCTTAAAATGAAAAATCTAATGCTAATAACTGAACTAAGAAAAAAGAATTAAAAACAAAAAATAACAATGATAAGAATAAGAAACTAAAAGAAAAAATTTAAATAAAATCAACGATTTTTTGGTTCCCGAATATCTAACTGATCCATTAATTTCTTATAACGCACTTTCTTTTTATTTGACAAATAGGTCAATAATCGTTGACGTTTTCCCAGAATTATTCGTAGACCTCTTTGCGATAAAAAATCTCTTTTGTGCAATTCTAAATGTAAAGTAAGTTTCCTTATCTTGTTGGTGAAATGGAATACTTGAAATTCAACAGACCCACTATTTTCTTCTTTTTTTTCTTGTGTAATAACTGAGATTAATGAATTTTTGACCATAAATTAAGATTTATATCTGTCTTTTCTGTATAATTTTACCGATCAGGAAAAATAATAGTATTTATTATGTTAGTTATTTTTATTTAGTATACATCAAAATTGGATTTATTTTATTCATATACTCATTTGTTTTTTGTTTATGTGGTTGGTTTATATTTTCTATATTTGATCCAAATTCAATTTTCAATTGAATTTGGATCAAAAGATCTGATATATATGTATTCACGAAAGAGAACAATTTCCATTCTTTTGACTTAAAGGGATTCCGCTCCTCCTAGTGAAATTTGATACACTATAAAATCAGCATTATATATTATAATTTTATACAGTGTATATATTGAGGTTTTCATATACCCAATATATCACACAATATTGAGTAAATCTACTATAAAATTTTTAATTTTCATTGGAATTGAATTTATTCTGAATTGTGAATACATATGTATTCTTGACATACTGAAACGACTGCTGTTATTAGTATCAAACCAATAGCGATTCATACAAGCTAAATCTTCTAATCGATAATTGGGCCAAAGAAAAAATTTTAATTTCATCAAAATTTTTTCATCTGTATTAATATGCTTGTCCTCATTCAAAACTTGCCCGCAGTTTCTTATTTTGTTTTTATTGCAAAATCTTGGATTTTTATCCACAACATTACAATTTTCGGAATTGAAACAAATTCGAATTCGAAACTCTCTCCTACGTATGGGAGATAAAATATTTTCAGGAATAAGGAAATCATAATTATTTTTGTCTCCACTAAAAAATAAAAATATATTGCTGTGTCGTACAATGTATTTTTTGAACTCCCCTTTTTCAATATATCTCTTTTTTGTGTATTTATTATTCGTTTGGCGCTTCTTATCGACCAATGAAGTATCTATAGTTTGATATATAATAGATTTTCTATCCCTTATTATAGATATACAAATTGGTTCAATAAGAAATACTCCCCTTCTTATCAAATTTTTAAGAACTAAGTCCTTTTGAATAAACATTTCTTCTAGGTTTATTTCGTCTTTTTTAATCGAGTATATAGCAGTTTCTTTTAGATTTTTCACTCCAAGTAGAATACAATACATCCTTATATTTTTCACTATTTCTTCATCCCAGAGATTAGTTCTAAATTGATAAAGTAAAAAGTTTTTTAAAAGGGAATCTGGTTCCATTCCCATTTGCTTTTCCATTTCCCTATTGGCCTTATTTTTTTTTTGTTTTATACTATATTTCATTTCTAATCTTCCGTAATCTTCTTCAACAGCTTTTTTATTCTGTTGTTGTTCGTGTTCTTCCTGCTCAAAATTTTCTACTTTAAGATCTTTTTTTTTTTTATATAATATATTAAGATTTTTCTTTGGATTTCTGTTGATGTTTTTACTTTTTTCATTTGTATAAAAATTGAAAAAGAGTGATTTTATTGGGATGATCCAAGGTTGAATCTTATATACATCAAAAAGTAGCCCAAGTTCTGGAAAGAACCAAGGTTCTAGATTGGCATTATTTGATGCGGTATCACAGAACCTTTTTTTATTCATTCCCATGCAATCAAAAAAGTCTTTTTTTTGATTGCATGGTTTGATCTCTTGATGAATCATATTCCTTTTATTAATATTAATTTCAGTCTTAGCCTTTTTATGAATCTTTCTGTGAATATCAGCATTGGCCCAGATCTCAATATTTTTTCTAAAACAAATAGAAAGGGTTCTACAATAAAAATATTTTCTATCCAAATTGGTATTCCTATCAATAATATATTCTTTTTCTAGATAATCATTACTAGGTATACTTACCAATACATAAAATGATTCAGGTTTCGATGTAGTGGAATGATATGGAATTTCTTGGGCCTCTTTTATTTCTAATGTCGATTCAGAAATATATGAATTAGGGGGGTTTATGTATTGATATGATAAAATATCATATCTGTAATGTTTTTTCCATTTGTCTTTTTGACTCATAAATGAATTCGCTGCATAGTCATTTTTTTTTATGGAATTAACTTTTTTATATAAATCCAATTGAATTGATTCCCCTTTTTTAATCATACGAGGTTTATTTCTTTTATTTCGCCATTCTTTAGGTACTAATCGAGACCTTTTTTTTTGAGATAAATCATATTGATAATGACCTTTTAACCAGTTTTTCCATTCGTTCATTACATATGTATGAATTTTTTTATATCTTGATTTGGGATGAAATATTCCATTTACCATACAAAAGTCTTTGAATTTATCCTTAAAAAGGGGAAAGTTCCCTTGATATTGAAGTATAGGTCTCAAGTGATACTTATAAAATAATTGGTTAAGTAATTGGGTTTGTGATAATTTGTAAAATACATATGCTTGAGACAGGGAAGATAAGTTCCAAGAAATATTAGAATTTTGATTCCCTTTTTTAGTATTATAAGTATTTGGAAAAAAAAAATTTATAGTCAAAATCAAATTCATTTTATTTTTATTTATTTCATCAATTCCTTCTTTTTTTTGATCTCTTTTATTGTTGTAAATGGATTTATTAAAGATCTTTTTTGTTGATTCAAAGAAAAGTTCCGCATTGATCTTAGAAAAGGTAATGGAACATAAAAAAATATCTATGTATATTTTTTCAATGAATGATTTGATAAAATAATGTGATTTACGCATTAATCGAATATTTTGCCTTTTTAAAATTTTCCAAAGATGTTTATATGATTCCAATATTTTATTATCATAAATTAGAACTATTTCTTTTTCTTTCTTTTCTTTTGTGGTTTGTTCAATTTTATTTTTTATTTTGATTGTCTTATCAGAAAGATCTTTCATTTTTCTTTCTATTAGTGAATAATTTAACCAATTCATCGGTCGAATTAGAACGGGTGATTCGCGAATAATCTTATTATTTCTTTTGAAATCTTTCTCGTTTTCATTTGGTTCATATATATTTTTTTTCTTCAATTCAAAGAATAAAGTTGGATTTACTTTCTCCAGTTTTTTTCTTATGAGTTTTATAACTCGAATTATTTTGATAACCCATTTTGTTTTTTCTTTTCTAACTTTTATAATTTTTTTTTTATTTAAAAATTTTAGAAATTGGAAAAATTTTTTTTTGAGTTCTTTATAAATAGGTTTAAAAAAAGAAGGTCGTTTTTGGAGAGAACTGAAGTTAAGTTCTGTTTCCGTTCCCCAGAGTGTTAAAAAACAAAAATTTTTTTTTTTATTTATTTTTTTCTTTTGATCTCTATGGGGAGATCGTACCTTAGATTTTCGCCAAGGTTTTAGATAAAAAGGACGTACAATCTTTATCTGAATACCGTCTGTTAACCAATCTTGGGGAAATTCTGTTTCTGATAATTGAACACCATTATAGGTGCATTTAATATATTTTTCTTTATTCCATTTCTTAAAATCCTTGTGCCATTCCGGGACTTGGAAAAATAAAATACGTAAAATGTTTTTAGCTATGATTAATAAAGGCAATATCATGTATTTTCTAAGAAAAGATTGGATTATTAACGTAAAACTTCTTATTATTTGAGCATATAGAAGGGTATCCAAAATTTCTGATCTTTCTAACTCTTTGTTTTCATCTTTTTTTTCTTCTTTTGTATCCTCATTTTCAAAATTGGCAATTTTAAATTCTGATTCTTGTTCTCTCCCCATCCAATTCTTAAAAATGAGATTCTTCATTTCGTTGATATCAAAAAATGAAAAAAAATATATTTTGTCTAGCCGATCCAAAAAAAGTGGGGAATTTAAATTTGCTTGAACAAGGTTACAAATAACTGTTTTACGTCTTTGAGCGCGCATGGATCCTTTGATTAAATTGCGACGAAAATCAAATTGTTGGGAGTAACGTATCAAAGTTATCTCTTCCGTTTCATCACTATTTGGATCAGTATCTTCATAAATTATGGTACGTTTGGCTCTTCTTGAATGAATCCCACTATCTTCTTCTGTAAATTCTTCTTCCTCTTCTTCAAAATCCTCGGTTAATTCGTATGACCATTGGGAAACCTTTTTAGTAATTTCTTCTCTTCTAATTCCAATAGATTCATTTTTCATTATTTTTTGATCTTTTGTATGTGTTGTAATTACATCAAATTTCAAATATTTTTCTTTATTTTCTGAATCAATTTCTTTTTTTTCTGTATAATTAAAAAAAGATTTACGATAGAGTTCTAAGGAATTATTAAGAAGTAGATCATGAATCTTATTTATCAAAAAGAATTCTTCTAAATATTCTGTATCTGTATAAGGATTCATAATTGCACGTGAATATAATTTTTTTATCGTTCCTCGATATGCTCCGTTTAAAAAAGGATCATATGCTTTCGGCAAACATTTTTTTTTTTTTTTATCATCGCAGATTAGGGTTCTTTTTTCAAGCATATCCAGACTAGGAAATCCCCCATTTTTTTCTAAAATTTTGATTCGACTTCTCAATTCATTGTTTAAATTGCACTTTTTTTTTTCATTGGTATGAATCCAAGAATTAGAAATAGAAAGATCTTTGTCATAGATGTAAAAAGAAATTCTTCGTTCTAGCATTTCCGAAAAAGTAGATAAACTAGGTGGATATGTAAAGGATATTTTTTGTTTCCCATCACTTTTACATGTAAAAAAAAAAAATTGTGACATTTCATTGCGTAAAGCATTTTCTAATTCATCATTTTTTATATATCGTAATGGACGATTCCATCGTTTATAATCGAAAAAAAAAGTGATAAAAGTCTTTTCAACCTTTTCAACCCACTTATTAATATTGATTCTTTTCTCTTCTTTCGGTCTTCCCAATTTCCAATTATCTTGATGGGTCTCCAGATCATAATCTTCGTAAACAGGGCTATCTTGATAGCGTGCCTCTTTAAAGTGAAATTCATCTTTGTCCAGATC